ATTTTTGAAAGATGAATAAATGGGCTTATATGAAAAAAACGCTATAAATATACCAAAAAAGGCTGGACTGACTGAAAAAATTCCATTTATAAAAAATTCATACCAATCTATAAAATTATTTTGATTCGGGTGTAAAAGGTTTATAGACGGATTCAACAAATTTGATAATAGATCAAAATAAATTCCACTTTGATTATAAGGAATTCCTATAATTCCAACAAGACAAGTAAATAGTACTAATATAGACATGGAAAATAGCATAGTACTGTCCGATTCGGGGGGATAAAAAAACGTATTTTGAATTCCAAAACAAGCAATACTAATAAAAGGGCGTATCATTTTTTTTCCATTATCAAAAATTCGATAGGTTGTATTGAAAAAAAATAAAATCCCCTTTTCATTATTATTTATTGATAATAATAAAGAAAACTTGTTTTTTTGAATTTCTTTTCCCCATGGAGATATTGAATAGCAGGAACCACTTTTTTGACCACTATAATTCTTAAAATGAACGTTTAAATGTCCCTCAAAAGTCAGTAAATAGATTCGAAACATATAAAATGCGGTTAATCCTGCTGTGAAACAAGCTATAATTGCAAAAACCGGAGAATACAACCAACTATCGTTAAGAATTTGGTCTTTGGACCAAAAACAAGCGAGAGGTGGAATACCACAAAGAGAAAGCGTACCTATTAAAAAAGCAGTTTTTGTAATTGGTACATGCTTTTTCAACCCTCCCATAAGAACCATATTCTGACTTTTATCGGGAGAATATCCAACAATAGCTTCCATTGAATGAATAATAGATCCGGATCCTAAAAACAATAATGCTTTCGAATAAGCATGAGTAATCAAATGAAATAAAGCCGCCTGATACGATCCCATTCCTAAAGCTAACATCATATAACCCAGTTGGGACATCGTAGAATACGCCAAACTTCTTTTAATATCTTTTTGAGCAAGGGATAAAGTAGCTCCGAATAGTAGTGTTACCATACCTATCAAAGAAATCAAATTCATTATATGAGGTATAATTATAAAAAGAGGAAGGAGGCGAGCTACAAGAAAAATACCTGCTGCGACCATAGTAGCAGCATGTATAAGAGCCGAAATAGGAGTGGGACCTTCCATGGCATCGGGTAACCATACGTGAAGGGGGAATTGAGAAGACTTGGCAACTGCACCTGTAAATAAAAGCAAGGCACACAAAGTAAGAAATACAAAATTTACCTCATTATTATAAACTAATTTATTTACTATTTCGAATAAATCTCTAAATTCGAAACTACCCGTTATAGCATAAAGTCCCAAAATCCCTAATAATAAACCAAAATCACCTACACGATTCGTTACAAAGGCTTTTTGACAAGCATTCGCCGCAATAGGTCGTGTGAACCAAAAACCTATTAATAGATAAGAACACATTCCAACTAATTCCCAAAAAATATAAATTTGTATCAAATTCACACTAGTAACTAATCCCAACATGGAGGTAGTGAAAAAACTCATATAAGAAAAAAATCTCAAATATCCCTGATCATGATACATATAATTGTCACTATAAAAAAGAACCAGAATTCCAACCGTACTAATTAATATTACCATAATCGAAGCAAGTGAATCTATTAAGTAACCGAAGTCTAAAGAAAAATCATTATTAATTGTCCAAGACCATACATATTGATAGATAGAACTTTTATTTATTTGCTGAATAGATAGATAGACCGAAAGGAGCATAACTACATTTAGTAGAAAGATATTAGGAAAGGACCACATACGTCGAAGATTTTTTGTTGCCATTGGAAAAACGATAAGTCCAACTCCTATTAACATAGGAATGGGAAGTGGAATGAGAGGTATAATCCATGAATAGGGATATGTATAGTCCATAAAAAAACCTTTTATCTTTTATTCTTATTTTATTCTGAATTATTCTTTCTCAACTCCTTCGAATATTCAGAGGAAGAAGGAAGTTAGAATAAATAGGATCAGGCTAATAGTGCAATCGAAAATGAAATAAAAATAAAAAATTAACTAAAAATACTAATACTATTTTTTCTTTATATTAATATATATAAATATATATTTATATATATATATATTTTTATTTTCTATATATCTTTTATGTATTTTCTATTTTTTTAAATTGACTTTTATATTTTATTAGAATTTTAGTCAAAATTTGACTCAAAAAAAAATAAGAAACTTTTATTACTCTATTTTATTACTATAAATAACTAACTATTTTTAGTTATCTATAATAACTTATCTAACTAAATCTAAATAAATTAGCTAAGTTATAACGAAGATCTTTCTACTTACTAAAGATAGAAAACAATTCAATTACCATTAGGTATTACGATAATTTTTTCTATCCGTAGACGAAAAATTGATAATTCCATACAACAAATATACACAGAGTATTTTATACATTCCTTTTGTTTTCCATTAATATAAATAATATAAAACACATGGAATTTTTTTAGAATTGTCGAAAGGACTATTAGAATATCCGACATTTTTCTTTTGATACCTACCATGGATCAAAATCAATGAGCAAGGATTCCTTTTTTCGCCTTTGATTCTATTTTGATATGGATATAAATATAAAACACGACAAAAATAAACATAGATATATAAAAACTTCGTTATTTATCTTTTGTGTCTTGTCAGATATTTAGTTGGATTGAATGGAATCAAGATTCAAAAAAAATTGAAAAATAAATGAAATTGTTTGAACAATAAATGTCTTTCACATTCAACTAGATAAAAAAAGAATTTTTTCAAATTTATTTTTTCATGGCAGTTCCAAAAAAACGTACTTCTATATCAAAAAAACATATTCGTAAGAATATTTGGAAAATAAAAGCCTATTTTACAGCATTGAAGGCTTTTTCATTAGCGAAATCTATTTCTACGGATAATTCAAAAAGTTTTTTTGTGCAACAATCCAATAATCAAACTTATAATAAATAATAAAAAAATGGTATTTTTTTTTTATTGTAGTCTTTCCCGATGGGGATTCTTATTTTCCCCATCAAGCTACTTGAATTTCGAATAGCCATTTTTATAATTGAATTAATTAATAATTGAATTACTAAATAAGAATTGAATTATGGTAATATTTTGGAATGTTTCAATATGGAGTAAAACGAAAGGAATTTTTTGTCATTAATTTAATTAACTTTTTGAATTTCAATCTCGACAACTAAATAAAAAAAGCTTATTATTATTTCGCGTACGCCGCTATGGTGAAATCGGTAGACACGCTGCTCTTAGGAAGCAGTGCTAGAGCATCTCGGTTCGAGTCCGAGTGGCGGCAGGCTATCTTCGAAAAGAAAGACAATAAGTTCTATATATAATAAATGCAATTCCAGATTGGATTCCGTATCATTTTCTATACTTTTTTTATTTGAGAATTTTTATGATATTTTCCACCTTAGAACATATATTAACTCATATATCATTTTCGATCGTTTCAATTGTAATTACAATTTTTTTTCTAATTTTATCCGTTGATGAAATCGTAGGACTATATTATTCGTCAGAAAAAGGCATTATAGCTACTTTTTTCTGTATAACGGGATTATTAATCACTCGTTGGATTTATTCGGGGCATTTCCCATTAAGTGATTTATATGAATCATTCATTTTTCTTTCATGGAGTTTCTCCCTTATTTCTATCGTTCCATATTTTAAAAAACATACCAATTATTTAAGCGCAATAACCTCGCCAAGTACAATTTTTCTACACGGCTTTACCACTTCAGGTCTTTTAACCGAAATACATCAATCTGTAATATTAGTACCCGCGCTTCAATCCCAGTGGTTAATGATGCACGTAAGTATGATGATATTGGGCTATGCAGCTCTTTTATGCGGATCATTATTATCAGTAGCTCTTTTAGTCATTTCATTTTCATTTCAAAAGATTTTTCAAAATTTCGTAAACGAGTCATTTTCATTTAACAAGATCCAATATATGGATGAAAAGCGGAATGTTTTAATAAACAACTTCTCTTGTTCTGCGAGAAATTATTACAGAGTTCAACTAATTCAACAATTAGATCAGTGGAGTTATCGTATTATTAGTCTAGGGTTTATCTTTTTAAACATCGGGATTCTTTCAGGATCAGTATGGGCTAATGAGGCATGGGGATCATATTGGAATTGGGACCCAAAAGAAACTTGGTCATTTATTACTTGGATTATATTTGCAATTTATTTACATACTCGAACAAATAAAAAAAAGTTCAAAAGTCTAAATTGCGCGATTGTGGCTTCTATGGGCTTTCTTATAATTTGGATATGCTATTTTTGGGTCAATTTATTAGGAATAGGGTTACATAGTTATGGTTCTTTTAATTTTCATTAACATGAAATCAAATTGAAAAAGATTCCTACAAATAGAAACATAAAACATTTTCAAAAAAATGATAATAAAATAAAAATTTTAAATACTAAATTAGTAAATATTAAGTTAAAGAATATAAATAAGAAAAAAAAAACTCCATACTTCAGGGAAGATGTCGAGAACCATTTGAATCACTACACTAATTGATTCAAAAGGTTCTCACAAAAAGAAATCCATCTAGTCAAAATTTCAATTCATTTTGACTTTAGTTAATTTTTATTTTTCATTGTAAAATTGCAAAACGAAAAAGAAAGAATAGGATTCTTAATTTTTTCTTGTTTTATTCATGAAAATGATCGATAAAAATATGTAGATATAATAGCTTCGACCTTCTCAACTGAGAGTGAGAGAATGAAATCCGGATAAATACCAATACCTATTATTGGGAGAAGAATAGAGATTAAAATAAATAATTCTCTCGGCCCAGAATCAAAAAAATAAGAGTTTTGCACATTCAAAATCTTGTATCCATAGAACATTTGACGTAACATCGATAATAAATAAATAGGAGTTAATATCATTCCAATTGCCATTAGAAGAGTAATTAGTATTTTTGGAATTAAAAAATATTGTTGGCTGGTAATTATTCCAAAAAAGACTATCAATTCGGCAACAAAACCACTCATGCCGGGTAATGCAAGGGAAGCCATTGATAAGATACTGAACAGTGTGAATATTTTTGGAAGGAAAATTGCCATTCCACCCATGTTTTCGAGATAAACAAGACGTATTCTATCATACGTCATTCCTGCCAAGAAAAAAAGAGCAGCACCAATAAATCCGTGAGAAATCATTTGTAAAAGGGCTCCATTGAGCCCCGTATCGGTTATCGCTCCAATTCCGATAATTATGAACCCCATATGAGATACAGAGGAATAGGCTATTCTTTTTTTTAAATTACGTTGACCAGGAGATGTTGAAGCTGCATAGATTATTTGTATTGCACCTACTATAATCAACCAGGGAGAAAATATAGAATGAGCATGGGGGAATAATTGCATATTGATCCGAACCAAACCATATGCTCCCATTTTTAATAAAATTCCAGCTAGAAGCATACAAGTACTGGAATGTGCCTCCCCGTGGGTGTCTGGTAACCATGTATGTAAGGGTATGATCGGTAATTTGACTGCAAAAGCAATAAAAAATCCAGTATAAAATAGTAATTCTAGTGCTACAGGATACGATTGGTTAGCTAATATTTCAAAATTTAATGTTGGTTCATTCGAACCATATAAGCCAATACCAAAAACGCCTATTAATAGAAAAATAGACCCCCCCGCAGTGTATAAAATGAATTTTGTAGCTGAATACAGACGTTTCTGTCCTCCCCATATCAATAGAAGTAAATAAACGGGAATTAATTCGAACTCCCACATGAGAAAAAAAAGTAAAAGATCGTGAGAAGAAAATGATCCTATTTGACCGCTGTACATTGCTAACATCAGGAAATGGAACAATCGGGAATCCCGAGTAACCGGCCAGGCTGCTAAAGTAGCTAAAGTGGTTATAAATCCCGTCAGTAAAATGGTTCCTATAGAGAGCCCATCTATTCCCAATCTCCAGTTAAAATCAAAAAAATTAATACATTTATAATCCTCTGCTAGTTGATTTAATGGATCGGTCAATTGGAAATGATAACAGAATGTATAGGTCGTTAAAAGGAGTTCAAAAATAGAAATGGATATGGTATACCACCTTATTACCTTATTTCCTCTATGAGGTAGAAAGAAAATTAAAGAACCCGCTAATATTGGTAAACCTACAATTATTGTTAACCAAGGAAAATAATTCGTGGTAAAGACAAGATAGAATTAGACCCCAAAACCCGTTCTTTTTCGAGAACGGGTTTTTTTGTCGATAAAAAAAATAAATTGTATTTAAAAAAAAAATTGAAAATTCAGTTTGTTTAAAGTAGTTTTTTCTGAAACTTATTATATTAATAAGCTAGACCCATGCTTCGAGTTGTTTCATGCCATAAATAAACCCTCACGCTCAAAAAATCCGTTGGGCAAGCGGATTCACATCTCTTACAACCCACACAGTCCTCCGTTCGGGGAGCAGAAGCAATTTGCTTAGCCTTACATCCATCCCAAGGAATCATTTCTAATACATCGGTTGGGCAGACTCGGACACACTGAGTACATCCTATACATGTATCATAAATCTTTACTGAATGTGACATTGGATCTCTCATTTTTTGAATATCATAAATCTTCGATTTAGTAAACTTATATATAAATCATATATTTATATACCAGATGAATCAATGATTTTATCATTATTTTAATAATCAATCGAATTATGGTATGGATCGCGACTCCTGGGTTGGCTAAGATACTTTGATTTCTTACATTTTTACATTTAGTATTAAATAATTGATGAATATTCGAATTTATTAAATAAATAAAATTATAAATAAATGAAATTAGTAGTACTTATTTATTCAATAAATTCGATTGATTGATACGAGTTGATTTTCTATTACGATAAATTGATGAAACAATAGCTAACCCAATAGCCGCTTCGGCTGCGGCAATAGCTATAACAAAAATAGAGAAAATATCTCCTTGTAATTGTCGACTATCAAACAAATCCGAAAATGTTACGAAATTTATATTAACTGCATTCAGGATAAGTTCCAAACACATAAGAGCCCTAACCATATTTCGACTTGTGATCAATCCATAGATACCAATCGAAAATAAATAGGCACTCAAAACAAGTGCATGTTCGAGTATCATTGATCAGCTCCTTATCAATTTTGAATCATTTCGCCATGAACAATAAACCAAGGCTTTCGCTTAACTATAATAGAACAAGTAGAAAAAAAAAGAATATATTCTTTTTTTTTTCTAAGATAGAAAAAGATCGATATTGAAATAGAATTCAAAAATGAAAGCTAAATGGATTTGATAAGAGCGAGAAAATTTCAATTTCGATTGTTCTTAATAGTTAGAAAGATTTTTCATTGACGGGCAACAACAATTGCACCTATCAAAGCAACTAAAAGAATTATTGAAATGAGTTCAAATGGAAGAAAAAAATCCGTTGATAAATGAATTCCAATTTGTTGACTATTCCTTATCAAATCTTGTTCGATAATTTGGTTTGATTTTGTCGTCCAAATAATTCCGTACCAAGACGTATCGAGAATCGTGGTAATTATGGCGATGAAAATACTTGTACAAACCAACGAAGTAATCCCATTCCCAACAGTCCAAAGTTCGAAATCTTTATAATATTCTGAACCATTCATGAACATGACAGCAAATAAAATTAAAACGTTTATAGCTCCGACATAAATAAGGAGCTGTGCAGCCGCTACAAAATGAGAGTTTGATAAAATATAAAATAACGATATGCAAACAAGAACCAATCCCAATGCAAAAGCCGAATAAATTGGATTGGTAAGTAATACCACTCCTATACCTCCTAATACAAGACCTGATCCCAGAAAAACTAAAAGAAAATCATGTATTGGTCCAGGCAAATCCATTCTATATACAAGATAAAAAAATTGAAATGTTTTTCATGATTTTATTAACCTGACCAGGAAATTTTTTCTTTTTTTATGATATGCTCCTAATTGAATTCAATAAAAATGGAATGGTGTTTCTAATGGATTTGAATTACGTCTAGGTCCAATTACTATACCAATATCTTGTTCCCCCTTACGCCAAACCAAGTAGAAAAGTTAGCTGGAAACTATTTCTAAATAAATAGAGAGATTATTCAATTCTATTTTCAATCCAAATGGATTTGCACTTCTCACTAACTAATCAACAATTAATTTCGAGTTCTAGTGAGCAAAAAAAAAAAAAAAATAAGGAACGATATTCCTTTCAATTAGATAAAATTGAACCTGACTATACATTACTATAGTAATTAGTAATTATTCTTTAATCATGAAATGCATTTTTTATTTTAGGATAATTCAAAATTGTTCGAATTGTATAATCGTTAATTACTGACATCGGTAACCTACCTAATGCGATTTGATTATAATTCAATTCGTGACGATCATAAGCAGAAAGCTCATATTCTTCAGTCATTGATAAACAATTTGTTGGACAATACTCAACGCAATTTCCACAAAATATACAAATTCCGAAATCAATACTGTAATTAAGCAAGCGTTTTTTTCGCATACCGGTTTCCAATTTCCAATCAACAACGGGTAGATCTATAGGACATACACGAACACATACTTCACAAGCTATGCATTTATCAAATTCAAAATGGATTCGTCCGCGGAAACGCTCCGATGTAATTAACTTTTCATAAGGATATTGAATAGTTACAGGTAAACGATTTGCATGGGATAAGGTAATGATGAATCCTTGACCAATGTACCTTGCCGCCCGTATTGCTTGTTGGCCATAATTTATGAACCCAGTTACCATCAGGAACATATTGTAAAGATCTATAAATAATCTTATGTTTGTTTCTTTCTCTTGTTTGATGAGAAGTGAGAAATATAGAATATCATATTCTTTTTTCGTTTAGAGTGAAAGGAGTTGAGAAGAGGTTGTTAATAATAAATTACCAAGAGAAATGGGTAAAAGAAATTTCCATCCAAGATTTAATAGTTGGTCCATTCTTAGTCTCGGTAGAGTCCATCTTGTTGTGATAGAAATGAACACGAACAAATAAGTTTTAGCTAAAGTAATAAAAATACCAATTGTCATTCTAAAGACCCTACCTACTTTATTTATTTCAACTGGATCAGAAAAAAATACGGACGGAATAAAGATATTCCAACCACCCAAGTACAGAATTGTTACAAATAACGACGAAACTAATAGATTGAGATAGGAAGCAACATAAAATAATCCAAATTTGATACCCGAATATTCGGTTTGATAACCTGCTACTAATTCTTCCTCTGCTTCGGGTAAATCAAAAGGCAATCTCTCACATTCTGCTAGGGAAGAAATTAGAAAAATGATAAACCCTATAGGTTGACGCCACAAATTCCATCCTAAAAACCCATATTTGGATTGCGCCTCAACTATATCAACTGTACTTGAACTATTAGATAATAATAGTCGGTGGGAACATCACTGTTCCCATCGCTAGTCCAGAACCGTACATGAGATTTTCACCTCATACGGCTCCTTGACGGCCATCAAGAAATCTAAAGACCGGGTTGATATTTTTTATCGTGATAGATTTTATTTGGGGTCAAAATATAGATAGAATCAACACCCGCCGGAAGGTCAAAAATTAGACCGATAGAATTCTGTATGTCAGAATGATATAGATATAATAACTCAAAAAGCACTTATGAATTAATCTCGTCCTTTAATAATTTGAATTTTTCTTTGTTGAGTAATAACTTTTTAATAAAATACTCTTTCTATGAATATCAATAGCCATCTTTTTTTGATTATTATGAAAAAAAATCAGAGATTAGATGAGTGTCTTAATAATGCAGGCTATTTAGTGATCTCTATGAATTTTCGTTCCTATTCTTCTTTCAAAGAGGGAGTTCAAAACAAGAAAAGATTATTTCGTTTCGGATAGTCGTTTTTTAATCTGTGAGTAGGAGCATACTCTGGATTGCAATCGTGAGGAGTACTGCTTGATTATTTCTACAAATTGAAAGCCCCAATTATTGTTCTTTTTATGTTATCCAAAGATTTTCGTTTTGAAAATTGACATAAAAATTTCTATTACTAATCTTTTATGTATTTTTGTGTTACTAACCATCCACTCATTTTTGTCGAACCCTCCGTTCTAGTAATACATATAAAGAATAGTGAAAACTATATACGGTTGATCTTTTGAGCCCGCTTCAAGCCAGGATGACTAATCACTAATCAACCAATCCATGGGGTAAAGGGTAAAAAGTCTTGCTTATATTAAATTTACTTTATTTTTGTTCTTGTACTTAGGGGATGAGACTCAATCTTGTTACTGCTAATTTAGAAGCTGTTTTTTTTTTTTTTTTCACTCATATAACTATCTGATTTAGTTAATTTAATCTGAATGATGAATAAAAAAGTGAAGATACCTATTCAACTTCTTTACTTACAAAAAAGAATTAAAGAAAAGGTTATAACGACACGCACGTAGAGATATTGATAACACACAAAGAGTCAACGGTATTTCATAACTAATCGATTGAGCAGCGGCTCGTAGACCACCTAAAAAGGAATATTTGTTGTTTGATCCATATCCTGACATAAGAAGTCCAATCGGAACAATACTTGAAAAGGCAATCCATAAAAAAACACCGATATTGAGATCGGATAAAACAAGTTGATAGCTAAAAGGAATTACTGAATAACTTACGAAAATGGATATAACTGCTATGGATGGTCCGATAATGAATAAACGACCATCTCCTCTAGACGGAAGAAGGTTTTCTTTGAAAATAAGTTTTGTTCCATCTGCTAACGCTTGAAGAATTCCTAATGGACCGGCGTATTCCGGTCCAATACGTTGTTGTATTCCGGCGGATATTTCTCTTTCTAACCACACAATTACAAGTACACCTATTGTGATTCCCAATACAAGAATCAAAATAGGTAAAAGCATCCCTATGATCCCATAGATCTCTTTTAAAGATTCTAATCTAGAAAAAGAGTGGATATCTTGTACTTCTCTTGTATCAATTATCATTTCAACGATCAACTTCTCCCATAATGATATCTATGCTACCTAGTATTGTCATAATATCCGCCAATTTCATTCTTTTAACTAACTGAGGAAAAATTTGCAAATTGATAAAACCGGGGGGACGAATTTTCCATCTCCAAGGAAAACCACTCTGATCCCCTATTAAATAAATTCCCAATTCCCCTTTTGGGGCTTCAACTCTTACATAAAGCTCTTGCTTCGGTAATTCAAAAGTAGGAGAGGTTTTTTTACTAATGAAGCGATAGTCAAAATCATTCCATTCTGGATCCCGTTCTCTATCAAAGCAACGTATTTCTAAATTCTCATAAGGACCGCCTGGAATTCCTTCGAGGGCCTGTTGAACAATTTTGATAGATTCCTTCATTTCACTGATTCGGACTAAATAACGCGCTAATGAATCTCCTTCTTTTTGCCAATTGATTTCCCAATCGAATTCGTCATAACATTCATAATGATCAACTTTACGAAGATCCCATTGAATTCCACAAGCTCGTAACATCGGTCCGGATAAACCCCAATTTATTGCTTCTTCTGCACCAATAATACCTACACCCTCAACTCGTTCTAAAAAAATGGGATTTCGCGTAATAAGTTTTTGGTATTCAGAAACAGCGGTTAAAAAATAATCACAGAAATCCAAACATTTATCTATCCATCCATAAGGGAGATCGGCCCCTACTCCTCCGATACGAAAATAATTGTGCATCATTCTCATACCGGTGGCAGCTTCAAATAGATCATATACTAATTCTCTTTCTCTGAAAATATAGAAAAAGGGAGTCTGTGCACCAATATCTGCCATAAAGGGGCCAAGCCATAACAGATGAGAAGCTATACGACTCAATTCTAACATAATCACTCTGATATAACTGGCTCTTTTAGGTACTTGAATATTCACCATCTGCTCGGGTCCGTTTACGGTTATTGCTTCTGTAAACATAGTAGCTAAATAATCCCAACGTGTTACATAAGGCAAATATTGTATAACTGTTCGGTTTTCGGCAATTTTTTCCATCCCTCTGTGCAGATAACCCAATATTGGCTCACAATCAATAACATCTTCGCCATCTAGAGTAAGAATAAGACGAAGAACACCATGCATTGATGGGTGATGAGGTCCCATATTGACTATCATATGTTCTTTTCTTTTAGTTGTTCCATTCATAGTTTATTCCTCGATTCATTCTTTTATGAACTGCTTAAAACAAAAAGAAGTTCGTCTAAATTCTAGATAAAAAAAAATTCAATAAAAATAAAATAAACAATTTTCATTGTTTTTTTAAATGAAAAAATTAACGCGTTTTTGATTCCCGAATATCCAGTTGATTCATTAAAATATCCAGTTGATTCATTAATTCTTTATAAGAAACTCTTTTTTTATTTGACAAATAAGACAACAGCCGTTGTCGTTTTCCTAAGATTTTACGTAGACCCCGCTGCGATAAATAGTCTTTTCTGTGAAATTCCAAATGTGAAGTAAGCCTTTTTATTTTATTGGTGAAATGAAAGACTTGAAATTCAATAGATCCCCGATTTTCTTCTTCTGAAATAACCGAAATAACTTTCTTTTTTACCATAAGATAAAATCGACTCTTTTTTCCTTTTTAAAATTCAAAAATCCATTTAACCGATCAGTAAAAATAATCCTATTCATTTTCTCATTTTAATTAAGTATAAGTAAAAAAAAAATAGATATTTATACAGATAAAAGAGAACATCTTTTTGACCTATTCCTATTTGATCTAATCGAATATCTAATTATTTATCTAATGGATATGGATACATGCATTGATTTATCGTATTGGAATGGAAATGTAAGACAAGGAATGTGTACAACCCCCGGTTTCATATAATAAATACAGACCTGAAAGATATATATGAGATGAGAAATGTATCATTCACGAATTTTCAACGGGGGATACATATATACATATATATCCTTAACAGACTAAAACGGCTTCCATTAGTGGTATCAAACCAATATCGATTCATACAAGATAAATCCTCTAATCGGTAAGTAGGCCAAAGAAAGGATTTAAATTGAATTAGTTCAATTTTATCCCTATAAAAATTTTTACTTTTATACAAAACTTGATCATAGTTTTTTACGTTATTGCAAAATACTGAATTGTTCGAAATAAGATTTCTATTCCTAGAATTGAAACAAATTCGAATTATTAATTCCCTACGCCATTTAGTGGAAAAAATACGTTCAGGAATAACTAAACCATAATCTCGATTTTCAGTTATTCTTTGATTTGGATGTCTTACAATATAATTAGTGTAATTGTTTCGATCAATATAGTGTTTTTCTCGGTAACTTTGATTAAGTTGGTACTCACTCTTATGAACCAATGAAACATTTAGAGTTTGATACATCAAAAATTGACCGTCGTTTTTTATAGACAAACGCACAGGTTCGATAATTAATATTCTTTTTTTCATCAATTCTCTAAGAGTAAAATCTTTTTGAATCATCAGAATATCTAGACTTGTTTCTCCACCTTGTATAGAGGATATAGCAATTTCTTTTGGATTTACCAATCTAAGCAAGAGACAATATACTTTAATATTATTTGTTATTTTTTGATTTAAAAAATTATTCCATATCAATTGAAAACGTAAATACCTTTTTAAGACAAAATCAAGTTCTGCTTCCGTGTTGCTCTTATATTGTTTTCTCTTTTGACGTTTTTTCCTATCTGAGCCTGCAGAATCTTCTTCAATATCTTTTTCTTGAGTTGAGAAAATTGATTCAAGAGTTTCTTTATTTTGTATATTTAATTCAACATTGTTTTTACCTAGGGATTCTTTTTTGTCTTGATTCTTATTTTCTAATTTAATAGATTTAAATTTATTTTCATTGGATAATTTGGATAATTTTAAGGGATTCTCTTTTTTATTTTTAGTAATGTTTTTATTTTCACTAACAGTTTCATTTAAATTGAAAAGAAGTTTTTTGGCCGGGATTATCCAGGGGTTCATTTTATATGTATTATAAAGAAGCACAAATTCGCCAAAGAACCAAAGTTTTAGATTCGAAATCGAACGCCTTAGTATTTCTTCATTCATTCCCATCCAATCAAAAAGGCTTTTTTTTTTTTTTGAAATCTTGATTTTCTGATCTTTATCAATTTGAAGATAAACAAGGTCTTTTTTATCAATTTTACCAACTATTGGATAATTATTGACTTTAGTGTTAGTATTTGTATTATTATTGAAGTTGATATTGGTATCGATAGCGATCCAGGAATGAATATCCCCTTTCTTTCTAAAGCACAAATAGAGAATTTTCCAATCAAAATATTTTTTATCTGGAAATTTATCTAGAGTCATATTTTTGTTCTGTCCGAAATTATTATATATATAATTATATATAGGGATAATACGCTCTGACATATCAACTAAGGCACTTTTCTTTATGTTGTATATATTGGAATTATAACAACTTTCTTGCGAATTATTTATCCATAATGGTGATACAGAAATATATGAATCCTTTCTATCGTCATAATTAATGGATTGATATGAGAAAAGTGCATATTTAGAGTATTTTTGAAAATTAATAGTATATTTTTCATTGGAGAAGGAATTCGATTCAAAATTAATTAATTTTTTGTAAAAAATTAATTGGTCTTTTTCATCTGAATGACTTTTTTTTAAATCTTTATTTTCAGTCATAATAGATCTTTGATTCACTCTGTTTCGCCATTTGTGTGGTACTAATCGATACCATTGAATCCGTGATAATTCATATTGATAATACTTACTTAAAGAGTTTTTCCATTCAACAATTGTGTAATTAAAAAGATTTTTATGCTCTAATTCCAAATGAAGTATTCCTTCTGTTTCTAAATAATCCTTTATTTCTTTCTTAAGAAAAAGAGATGTTTCCTTATATTGAAGAAGATCTCTATAAATTTGAGTTTTATATATTTGGTAAAATACATACGCTTGTGAAAAGTAGGATAAGTTGCTCAAGTTTTTTGAATTCTTTTTAGTAATATCAAAAAACCGTTTTTTGAAAGTCCAAATAATGTGAATAGCACTTGTTTTATTCATTTTTTCTTTATTTATTTCATTATTGGAAATAAATTTATCAAATTCGTTTTTTGATAATTCAAAAAGTTGTGTAGTGATTCTCGGACTATTCTTATGAATGATACATAAAAATTGAATGATACATAAAAATACTTTTATGTATATCTTTTGAATAATAAAATTGATTCTCAAATAGGATTTTCGTATTAATCGTACATTTCTTTTTTTTAATTTTTTCAAACTTTTTCTTATTGATACTAATAATTTATTGAGAGAATTTGTTTTATTACAATTACTATTTCTGTCATTAGTTATAAACTCGTTATTATTGTCTTTTTTATTTTGTATTTTTTTTATCCGATTCATGATTGTGTTTGTTCTATCAGCCAGATCTTTCATTTTTGTTTCGGTAAATGAAAAATCTTTCAAATCCATAGATTGAATGGGAATGATAAGGGATGATTCAGAAATCATTTGATTAGAAATTCTCCTATCTTTTTCTTTTTTAGTTTCGTTTAATTCAGATATTTGTTTCAATCCAACTAAAAAATTTTTTTTTTTTTTTAAAAAAATTCGTATCCCAAAAAAAGACTTTTTTTTCCATTTTCTAATTTTTTTTTTCATTTCTTTGAAAATGGGGTTAAAAAACGACTGTCGTTTTCGGGGAGAACCAAAAGGAAGGTCAGTTTCCATTCCCCAAACTGTTAAAAAACAAAAATCATTTTTGTTTTTTCGGGGATCTTTTTGAAGAGATTGTACCTTAGATTTGTGCCAAGGTTTAAAGAAAAAGGGAAATAGTATTTTTATTTGAATACCATTTATTAACCAGTTTTTTGGAAATTCGGTTTCTGATAATGGAACACCATTATAGGTGCATTTAATATGCATTTCTTTCTTCCAATCCTTAAAGTCCTCTGACCATTCTGGAAATTGAAATACTAGTATACGTACTGTATTTTTAACTATTATCAATGATAGTAATAGAATATATTTTCTAAGAAAAGATTGGATTACTAATAATGATCCTCTTATTATTTGAGCAAATAGAATGTTATCCCATGCTTCCGCTATTTCTATTCGTACTTTTTCTTGTCTTTTGTATTCTTCTTTTTTTTCTTTCTCCCTTTCTTTTGCCTTTTCTTGTGTATAATCTAGAATTCTTAATTCTAATTGTGTTGCTTTTTTCCATTTTTTTAAAATGAATTTTTGTATTTGGGAGATGTCAAAAAACAAAAGGGGGTTGTCTATTCTCTCCAAAAAAAGAGGGGAATGCAAATTTGCTTGAAAAAACGACCCGATGTTTGTCTTACGTCTTTGGGCACGCATGGAACCTTTGATGATGTCTCTACGGAAATCGGATTGTTGGGAATACCGTATTAAAGCCACTTCGTCTCTTTCATCCGGATTATTATTGCTTTTTTTATTAATATCATTGTTTTCTTTGTTATCATTCAAGATAACTACACGTTTGGCTTTTCTTGAACGAATCTCATGATCCTCGGCTACAGTTTCGTCATTTTCTCCCTCTTGTTGTTCCAAATCATCGATTAATTTTGATGACCATCTTTTTACTTTTTTACTTATTTCTTTTAGTCTTTTAGACTCTGGATTGACATTTTGGATGAAGATGAATTTGCAAATATTGATTTGATCTTCGAAGACAATTTTTCCTTGTTGGATTTTGAATTCCATTTTTGAAAACGGAAAAAAATCATTTTTTTTTTCTGTTGATAATGAATTTTGATCAAATGTATCTATTTTCTCTTCCAATTTTTCATAATCATAATCAGTAGTAAAAAGTATACCCTGGATCTTATTTATCCATCTTTTCTCGATGTCATTTTTTATCGAAGTTTCATTTCTGATTGAGGAAGAAAAAAAAATGTTTCTCCTTCCGCGATAGGGACCATTCAAAAAGGGATCATCTATTTTAGGCAAGTATTCTTTTTTAGTCTCATCATTACATAATCTACTCTTTTTTTCCAGCACATCTAGAGTAATGGATCCTTTTTTTAGAACTTCAATTCGATTTCGAAATTCTTTGCTGAGATTCTTCTTTTTTTGTTCATTAGTAGAAATCCAATGATCATACAATTCATCAGGGGGCCGTTTTTCTTCTGTGAACAAATCCATTTTTCTTTTTATCATTTCCCGGAAGGTTGACAAACTAGGTGGATACGTAAAAGATATTTTTTCTTTTCCATCATTTCGACATGTATAAAAAAAATATTGTGACATTTCATTTCTTACTGCATTTTCAAATCGATTGTTTTTTATATATCGCAATGGACGATTCCACCGTTTATAGTCGAAAAGAAGAGTCACAAGAGGTTTTTCAAACCATAATTTATCTTCTTTTAATACTTCTAACTTCGAATTCTCTTTATTCCCATCTAA